TCATAATAATTTTGATTAGAAATGAATTTTGCAACATCTGACTTCGTACCACTGAAAGATTGAGCTGAATACTTAAAAAATAGCCCAAAAAGTGAAATGAATGCTGGGATAATTGGTTTATATGGATCGTTCCTGGTCGAGACCAAATATCAAAATGACATTGCCATAAATAGATAAAATAGTATTTCCATTTATTTATCAAAAGAGGAGTATTCTTTGAAACCAGAATTGATTTTCCTTGATATCTAACATAATGGATGAAAGTATCCTTAAAGAATGATAAGGTATATGAACAATCCTTAACAGATACTTCTACAAGATGTTCTATTTTTTCATAGAAAAAAATTCGCTCAAAAAAAACGCGAAAATATTTTACCCGTAACTGAGAGGATTTGGTACGTAGAAAAAGAAAGATAGATTCATATTCCCATACATATAAATTAAATAGGAACAAGAAAAATCTTGGATTACTTTTTGAAAAAAAAGTAGAAATTCTTTTTTTTGGAGTAAAAAGACTATTCCAATTATTATTATAATAGTAAGAAAAAAAAAACCTTAATAAATGAAAGAAAGAGACATCTTTTATCCAATATCGAAGGATTTGAACCAAGATTTCCAGATGGATAGGATAGGGTATTCGTATATCTGACTCATGATTTAAATATATCAGTTTATCTTCGAAAAAGGGAAAAATGGAATGAATTGATCGCAAATTATTATAAGATTTTACGATTTCTAATTCCCTTAAGGAAGAGGTAAATAATTGTAGGGAAAATAGAATCTCCACGACGACAACAAAACCTTCTAATATTATTTGAGAATTAAAATGATTATTATAACCTCTAAAAGGATTTTTGTTAGAATCGTTAGCAAAAATGATGAAATGGGTCTGTTGATACATTCGAGTAATTAAACGTTTTACAATTAGTAAACTAAATTTTTTGTTATAACCTACATTTTCTACAAAAATGGACCCATAACCACAAGCTAGTCCATAAATATATTCCCGAAAAAAAAGTGGGTATAGGGTGTCCTGGTGTCGAGATCTATGGAGTTCTAAATATGCTCGATATTCCTCCATTTAAAATTTTAAAAGTCTATTTGGTCAAACAAAGAATCAGAGATTCATTGGATTATCAAATGATACATAGTGCGATATGATCAAAACAGGGAATTCTAGGTATATCTATATACAAATACCTAGAAAACAAGTAAAAATCATCAACGGACTCTCTCTAGTCGCCCTTTCCACCTAATTTTTTTGTTCTAGGATAACAAGCTAGTTAGGAATCCTTTATTTTTTTTTTTTCAACCTAATCGCTCTTTTGATTTTGGAAAAAATATCTTTATCAATATACTCTTTCTTTTACACATTTATCGCTACCCAAAAATATAATGGAAAATAGCTATATAGTTAGGACTCATAACAAAAATAAATAATTCATTCACCGGAAAAGCTTTTCCCATATCAAGCACTAACCTCTTTTTAACGTACAATTAGATGGGGTAATCATTCAAATAAAAAATAAATGAAAGCTCGTTGCTTTTTGTTTCCCTATTATAATTGGAGCCACCAAGCTCTATCCCTTTATTAAGTAAACCCAAATGAATTTTTTTGTTCCGAGCCAAGAATTCACAAACAAAAATTTTGGTCGGATCCTTCCTATAAGAGAATGAAATATTTTTAGAATTCTTCATCGATACGACATGCTACTTTTTCCATTCATTCCTTTCTGGATCAGTCGTGGTTTTACAAGCTCTACCAATGGTATGGACGAACCGATTGCTTCATAGAAATGTGTAAAAAACCGAGTCGCTCTTAAAAGCCGAGTACTCTACCATTGAGTTAGCAACCCCAATACAATTTAGAAAATAACGTGGGTGTATATATCCAATCGCAATAAAAACAATAAAATGAAAAGATGGAATTGTCTAATAAAATATCAGACATTCAAAAAATGGAAAAATAGAAAAACTCTAAATGTTGAAGGCGAATAGATTCTCAACATACAAATGAACAGATAAAACAAACAAAAAAATTTTCTAAAAAAAATAAAAAAAATGGTATACCACCTCTTTATCTACTATGTTATACATTATTATATATATATATTATTATATCAATTCAATAAATAATTCAATTACTTACCTTTGTAATCAAAAAAGAATTTCTTGTTTGTATCGCAGAAAATCCAACGAACCTACCATTTGATGAAGGAAAGTAATAAAGTCTATTTAACTTAACGTGAGTAAATTGATCAATTTATTCACGATCGGATTATATTTCTTTGATACACTGTTGTCAATATTAGTATTGAAAAAGAATACAATTGAAAAAACAAACGAATAAAATAAATAAGAAATATATATATTTATTTATATATTATAATATATAAATAAATATATATAATTAAGTATCTTTGTATTGTAGTATTGTAGTATTGTATTCGGCTCAATCCTTTTAGGAAAAGATTGGGCCGAGTTTAATTGCAATTAATTC